TTGGCTACATTCCGATCACTAAGGAGACCTGGGGAGGGCTTGTCTTTTTTTTTCAGCTTTTTAGCTAACCTTGCCTGAAAGCGCAAGAGACCCAGGAAAGAAAGGAATATAAAATGTAGTGCTAGCTTCCCCTGAAGCGCCCATGCTTACTACTAAAATATAACAAGAACAACACGACTTGGAATCCCCATTTCCGGAAAAGGTTGTACTAGCACCTCCTATTAAGTTAAGTAAGGCAAGAGCCCATTGCCAGCTCTCCTCCGGGCGGGCCTCCCCCAAAAGAATCATTTTCTAAGCCTTCGTTCTGTCTGAGTTTTCTTCTTAAATGCGGTCAGTTCGTCTCATTAGGGAATCGTTGTCTATCATTTAGATATTTTTGCATCCCCGAGCCTGAGAGTGATTCCTGAGGACCTTCGGAACAGAGTCAATCAAATGAATAGCTGTAAAACATAATAGAATCACGGTTGACTAAAGGAACAAGATGATCTTTCTTTCCCATGCTCTTCCAGACCTATCCATAACGAGGGGTCCCTGAGTGGCATCTTCATTCGATAGGTTTCTTCTTTAATAAGGGCACATGATGAGACTAAGATAGCCTGACTGTTCTTATGAGCGGACTCACTTTATTTTATTATTTTTTTTTATAGGCTTCCATGTATCAATCAGTCCCTCCCTCCCGTCTCGGTAGCTCGGTGGTAGAGCGGTTGACAGTTCGTTCACGTCGTGATCCGTTGATGAGCGTTGGTTCAAATCAAATCCGAGATTTCTAACTATACATATATAGATTAATAAGTAAGTTCTTCGCTTTCTGAATGAATGTCAGATCGGAACTCAAAGGAGAATGTGGTCATAGGATTTGGTCTCAAATAGATAGATAGATTTGAAATGGCTATCAAAGGTATGTAATGGGGCTAGAAGCAATAGGAATAAGACTTGTTGCGAAGAATACTAGTTTGAATGCCCAAGTTGGCATCTTCTGCCGGGATCTCTCCTAATGGCTGTATTAGATTTCGAGTCCCTATTTCAGTAAGAATTTTAGGGCATTCCACTTACAGCGACGAAGGGAAGATTAGTTATGAATCACTTACACCATCTATCTTGGCTTTAAATGCAAATTCTGTCGATTAAATGCTCGAATCTTAGTCTCAAACCTGACTTTACAATGATTTGCCTTTATGTTATGTATCCCGGTGCTGTAATGTAATGGGCTCCCTCTGAGGATGATTCTAAGAAACCACAACTGCTGTTACTTAACTAGTAGGCTAGAAGCCCTTTCTTTGCTGCCTGTCTGTGCGAATCTAATAGCCAAACAACCCATAGAAAGGTTCATGCAACGCGAAATGAATATAAACCCTTCCCGCTCTAACAATGTGTGAGCAGCCATGGCTCTCTCTTTGACGGTAACTTCTTGAGAGAACTAAAAAAAGGCGTAAAGCCAGCCCTCCATTAGCATAGGAGAACCTGATTCCAGCCATACTATTAGATAGAAAGTCACTTCTATCTTTAGACTTGTTAGGAGTAGACAGGCTTTAGGCATAGGCAACCTAGCTTACTCGTTTTGATAGTTTCCGCTATGACTATGTTATGTATGTAATTACGGTCTTTGTTGGATATTGTTTAACCTAATCGTAGACTTTCTATTATATTTTTCAACCCATTCATAGGACCACCGCCTACCGCATTCCTGCCCCGGCCTTTTCTTTCGCCCGACACAATTGATTCGTCATGGGGAACCCGCTTGCTTGTCTCAATCAATTTGATTGCTTTAACTAGTCATGCTATGGAGAATTCCCATTGAGAGCCAACTGCTTCATGCCCCAGATCGCGGGGATTCTTATTGTGTGTGGTCATATTTCCTATTCATTGAGTAAAGGGCCGCGTTAGACCCGCAAGGCTTTCATCGGAGCACATCGCTTTCGCTCCTTAGTTTCTCAGTGGAAGAGGACCTTTCTCGATCAACTATCTTACTTGAATGAAGAAAGAAGTCAACTTTCTATACAAAATTATCTGAATAGCCGAATAAAGGAATTTTTGGCTTGCCCCTGAAAAACTGCAAAGAAGACGATTCGCTACTTCCGAATCGCTGCATCCAGCTCCTCCAGTCTCCTCGATTGGCCCCTTCGCCGTTGTGATCCCCTTAGTTCACTATTTTCTTGTATATAGAGTAGAGTGCCTGTCTGTGATTCGGGTTTGGATATTCTCCCGAAGACCCACTCAATGCGGCTATCAGTGACTTTCGCTCTTGGGACTGCCTCTGACTCGTCCCCCCCGAACCCTAACCTCAATCAGTGAAGCTGGGCCCTCTCCTCTCCGTCTAGTAGAGTGGCATTTTGCTCCAGGTCTCTCGTTTGTGGTAACCGCTTTCCCTGATGCTATGGGATCTTTCAAACTCCCTCCCGTTGGACCAAGGAAAGTGATTGGATAATCGATAAAGATCGTACCTCTTTGCTTAATAGGGGTAGCCCCTTCCCTCCATCTGGTCCACATATGGCTCATCTCCTTCTTGCCGAGTGGCTATCGCGCCTAACCTTTGAAATGGAGCTGCTCTGCTCCTAAGGCGAAAAAGGGGTGAGTTTCAAGGATATGAGTCAGGTAAGAGAGTTGCTTTTGCCTTGCCTGAGCTTTCTTTCATAGCTTTCTTTTGCTGGAAACAAAGACAGACTGAGAAGAATCCCTATAGTCGTAGTCATCGGGCCAGTCATAGATAGTCGGAACTTTTTCTTTTTCTGGCTTCCCCTCTGTTTTTAGAGATCAGGTTTAAACTACTAAAGCTCGTAGGAATAGTCAAAGCGAGTAGGACTTTCCCTTATTCGTAGAGGTAGCTCCGCTCCCGGCCTCTTTCCTGTCTATTTGCGTTGCTAAGCTGACACAGGGCTGAAAGAGGCATGCCCCTATGTTCGAAAAGAGATCACTCCTGGCTAATGGTCGACTGAAGCCTCAGCCTATTTCAAGAATCGTATTCACATCACACTTTAGGTAAAGTGGAAGTGGCTTGAGCCTACCAAAGCTTTCTAAGGTTCAGGTTTGTCTGCCTATCCTAGGTGACCATCTTCGTCTACTACAACTTGGGGTGTGTGCCATAGAGTGTGGTACAGGTGTCACCAGTCCCACAAAGGGACAGATTTGTTTTTGATCTCGTCAACTCGGAACTCATAGCTGCTAGCAACTCCTAGCTACAACTATAACTCCAAAGCTACTAAAAAAAGCACTTTTTCACTCGGGCCGGGCTACTTTTCTTATCGGGCAAGTTGCCACCCGCTTGTTCAATACCCGAACTCTAGTAAGTAGCTTAATCTGTCGAGAAGAACCATCCCTACCGGATCGGACATGTCACCAGTCTTCTCCGCTTGAGAGGGAAAGACGGCTGCTCTGTGAACAACCCTAGTTGCTGGTCCTGCTCCTGCAGCTGTCTGAACTGCCACCTCTGCTCCAATACATAAAGCAGCTCCATCCCATTCATCTTTTAAAGGACTGCCCAGTGTGTAGGAGAAAGATGTTGTCGACGCTTATTGCTCGTGACGACCCCGCCGCCACGTAAGGAAACTAATCACCTCTGACATAAGTTCGCGGGCTGCTGAAGGAAACTAACCAAAGCAAGCGCCTTTCGAAGCGATCTGGTACGACAATTTATAGGGCTTCTCATAAATGTTCAGTCAGTCAGTCAGGAAAGCCGGGCGATCCGATCAACGAAAATAAAGAATGAAATGACATATATAATATAATAATATAAATCGTTCAGTAGGAAAAAGATTATTAATTAATTACATAAAAGTCAGTAGGCCAACCAATCTTGATAGTTTTTTTTTCGATTGAGAAAGCGGCAGGCCCAAAGAGCTCTACAGTAGTGCCTTGCGGGTAAGTCTTCTTTACTAGAAGAGCAGGAAAGAAGACACTAAGATACGTAATTAGAGAGGTGAACCAGATTGATCGAAAACATAGTCCTACTTGAATGCATTGCTATTTTGACTTCGGGAAGGGATCCCCTTAAATTAAAGCGCTTTGCTTTTTAGAAGCGTTTTAGGCAGTTTGAAAGACAGTTAACACAGCCTCTGATTTCACTTCACTACATTTGTAATAGGAACTGCTCTCGGTTTTCGAATTCCTGTTTTTTCACTGACTTTGACAAAAAATGGTTTTGATGGGTGGTGGAAGGGCAAGGGGCCTTGCGCCCTGAACTATACCACTTTATAGACCTAGAAGCTAAGTAAGAAGCTGCTTTCATATCTGAACCTAACAACCAAGCTGACACAATATCAGCCGCGGGACCTTCGAGTTCACGTAGCAGCTCTGGACAGAATCTAAGCTCCAAAGCAAAAGGGATAGCTCTAATCCTTAAACTACTTTCGGGGAGCCACTGAGCCTAGTCTCACTGAAAGACCCCAACCCAACGACCAAGGAAAGGAAGGCTTGGTTGAGTGGACAGATCCTTACATACTAAGGTGCATCCGGTGGTTGCCCATCCTTTAGAATCTCATGCTACACTTGTACATCTTCTCCGTCTACAAGTGAAAGTTGACGAAAAAGAACTTCCAAACTATACTTAGAAGGATTCTCTTATCCGATCGGTGCTCGAGCAATAGGTACTCCACTCTATGAAGGATAAGTGGCTTGCTAGCATATTGAAAAAGTCGTGGGAGCAGCCATCCCAGCCAGCGGTTTCATAGCTATTGATTTGCACCATACAATGAGAGACCCAAACAAAGGGGAAGGGCGGACCAGTGACCAAGTTAATTAGAAAGAAAAGCCTTCTACTGGATCCTGGAATAGGCCGAGCCCTTAACCAAGCCCATTAGCTAGAAGAGAAAGGAGGAGCTCTCTCGCAAGCTTTGTGCCATCAATTTCTTCAGTTCGAATGGGTCCTATCGGCTGTTTTCACCCTTGTTCTATGGTCGAAATGGGTATTTCCTAACAACTGGTAAGCGATGTGCCCTATTGACTGACCAGCCTAACAGCATCAGTCCTATCTATCAAGGTTTTTGGCTCACAACAGGTTCTCAAACTGCCTTCCTTTGATCGCCAGCACTAAATCGCTTGGAAGATGAAGAGCCGAAGGACGAGTCCGATATCTGTACTAATTAATTAATAATGCGGCAAGAAAAAAAAAAGTACTCCTTTCATCCAAACCATTCTGGAAGGCTCTCTTTCATAAGACTCGTCGTCTAGTAGTAGCTAGACTCTGGGTGCCGCCTTCGCTCCTCAACCGGAGTTCCTGCTGTAAAAAAAGATCTCTATTCCCTTTCCCTTGACAGACACAGTAAGACTGTTCTAAGCCAGAGTTCCTACTTCAAGTTCTCCCTTCTTCTGCTTGAAAGTAGTGTCATCGAATTCCTTTCAAAACCCATAGGTTATTAAAAAAGATCTATCACCGCTTTAGGTGATTGCGCTCTTCGACAGTTTGATCTTTCATTGCCAATCACCTGGCATTGGATCAAGACATGCGTTCAAGAACAGTAACAGATTTGTTCCTAAAAAAGGCAGAACAGAATACTCCTTACCATCCTTTCCCGAACCTTATTGATTGCGGCAAAGGCGCGTATATCGCGCTTATCTTGAGCCCTTTGAGCTAAACAACGCTACCCTTTTCTTTTACCCCTTGCTTTTCTATCGATATGGGCCAGCAGATTCCAGGTGTAAATCAAAGTCAAAGTAAGAACCTTTTGACTAGCTAGCAGCGCTTTTGGGGCCATAACTACAGGGCAACCCGTGGAGAGGTAAACCTTAACTTACCGCAGCTCAATGAGGTACCAATTCAGTAAGACTACCACCCACAAACTGAGGGGAGGACTTCTTCCTATCAACCCTTCTCTGGGGTCGACCCATCTAGTCGATCCGACAGGGAAGGGCGATGAGAGGAACAGAAGGTCGAATCCACGCTCCACTTCAAGGTATCTGAGCGGAAGAGAGGGAATAGCTGGCTGATAGGTGCCCACCCCGGGACATCATTCGTTTCTCCTCCTCTGGGATCCCTCTTTCTGGGACGCCTAGCTAGTGAAAAAGGTTATACCCTTACTTAGCTTTCTTACTCAAATTCTTATATCCTTTGGCTTTCTAGCAGATTGGCATATTAATACGGATTGGACTTTCACTGACCCAGAGTCCGCTACTGACTAGCGGAAAGATGACAGAAAGAGTGGGATTCAACTTAGAATTCTAACCACAGAACGAGAATTCACTCGAAGAAGCAGATCAAGCAAAGTCACTACCCCCCATGACTACCACCCACCGGCGGGCTGGTAAATCAACCTCTCTTTAAGCAGCAAAACAAGAGTTGCGATGGGCTCAAATACCAGATATCAAGATCCAAGGCATACCTGACTCCCGAAGGGAAGGAAAAAGAATGCCCTCTTTGATAGAAGGAGCTATTAGGGGCTCTTTTAGTCCACTCTTTGAGACATCTATTAGACCGTGGGGCATGAACACGAAGAGGATACTTTTCTTTCCTATCATTAGCGCTGTGAAAGGAAAATATGGTACTTCTATAGCTTTCACGTGGCGAGAGGGAGAAAGAAATAGCAAGAACCACTCTTTCTCTTTGAACGAATCCGAAGTCCGGGAAGGCAACTGGTAATACGCTAATATAGTACATAAAGCCTGAAAGACCCTATACTTGTACAGGGCTAGAGACTAGAGGTTCCCCAGGTAATCAATCTATGTTAAACCTCCCAGGTAAGGGATAAGAACTAAGACTGGCATTGGCTGAAATGGAGCTTGCCCCAGGTACGAAATGCCAGCAAGGGAAGGACATAGGTCTGTACCCGACTCCTCTGAGACTTAGACGGATAGACTCGTTAGATACGCTATTAATGGTATAAAAGGTGGGCCCGAACGGCCCCGCAGGGAAGACCCTGAGGAGATGATTGAAGAAAGAGCAGAAGAGGACCCAGAGGAATACAGTGAAGAGATGAAAGTCACAGTAAACCCGGAAGGCTTTATCTCGAATAGATTAAAGGCTCTTCTTGCTCAACGAGCCCAGAAGGTACCGATTCCGGAAGTTGCTGGAGAGCCGGAGGTTACCTGCCTGGTGACCATACTGTCAAAGCCCGGGGAGCCGAAAAAGGTCGTGTTAGACAAAGCCTCTCCCCAGATGACCCAAGACATCAAGCCTCTGTACGTCAAAGCTCACTTGAACGGGAAGCCCGTATCACGGATATTGGTAGATAACGGATCTGCAGTCAATGTGTTGCCGCTGAAAATGATATGGAGTTTAGTAAAATCTTTAGGAGGACCTGATGTCAACGGAGGTTTCAGTTGTGGCCTTTACTGGAGAGGCTACTAAAGTCGTTGGAGTCCTACCGCTGGAGATAACAGTTGGCACAAAGACTTCTCTGTCTGCATTTTTCGTCGTCAACACTTCAGCCCATTACCTGGCGCTGCTAGGGAGGGACTGGATACATGCAAACCTGTGTGTGCCGTCCACTTTACATCAGTTTCTGCTACTAAGGAAAGGTGATGACGTGGAAATTGTGTGGGCAGACGACAAGCCCTTTCAGACAGTATAAGATGCCGTGGATGCGAGGTACTACGACCCGAATTGTGGGCCGATTATCTTCCTGGGGGGTTAATAAGTTCGGGAGCCCCAAGAGCTTCGAAATGGGTGGATCTGTCTGAAAGAGGAGGGCGGAAGAGCTGCTGAAGCCTCACGCCATCGTGCCTTGTAACAGGCCGATTGGTGAGCCAATCATTGAAATTCTGGATGACTAGCCTCACTGAAGAGGAAAAGGCAGTGGCTGCAGCTGCCATAAAGAAAGCAAGAGTGCAGCACGCTCTAGATAGCCTGGTAACAGAAGAGCTCGCAGAGGTATTGGGAACTGAGATTATTTACGAAGAAGAAGCGCGAGATGAGACAGAAGAAATACAGCTCCACGAGTTAGATAGAGCTCCCACGAAAATGGAGGATGTAGCGCCAGAGGTTCTTGATCCCTTAGAAGAAGTGAATCTCGGAACCCCTGAGGAGCCGAGAGTTACGTATGTAAGCTCTTCTCTTTCTTCTCATTGAAAAGAGCAGCTTGTGACTTTATTAAAAGAATTCAAAGATTGCTTCGCTTGGAACTATGATGAAATGCCTGGTCTAAGTCCTAGGTGGGGAAAGCATCTGTTCTAACCACTTTTTCGAGGGTTTCAAAATTCAAGGTGCATATCTCTCTGATCCGGCTGTCTGGTCTTAATTGTCTCCTCACCAGGGATCTCCTCTTTCTAAGATTCAAGCAGCTTATTGCTCTTCTCCTTCTCCCTTATCCTTCCGCCACTGGCTCAACGAATTCTAGTAATTTGTTCTAACCCAAGTGTGGACTCGTTCCTAACGCCATAACAATTATATTCCTTTCTTTCTCCTCGTACAAGCAATCTACACCCCTATGTCTGTCTGTACAAATGGCCCCGTTCTAAGCGCCAATCTCGATTCTCCTCGCAGTTCTGCCTTTAACCTCTAATCAAAAGTCTAGCTGTCTGCCTGTTTGTCGTACTAGGGGCTATATTCTTACCAAAAATCAATCTTCTTTTCAGAAATCAGTCTCATGTCTCCATCTATCTCCTCGCAGTGTCCTTTCTACCCTCAAACCTAAGGCTCGGTCAGTTCACCTCTTAGTAGGACTTGTGATTGGGCAAGTAAGGTCTAATAGCCGCTACTGGAAGTTCTTTGTCCTTTCAGCAAGTCTCCGGGTATTCCGCGTCCCAATGGGCTCTATCTCACCACCTCCTCCCTCCCTACTGCCAGTCGCGTAGGAGTAGTCTGGGAACCTTCAAAAACCTTCCCCGATTGTCCGTCCGACCGTTACTCATGTCCCTAAAATGTTCAGATTCCACCTCTGTCACTGCGTACGTTTCCAATTTATTGGCACTGGTTGGTCTCCTGCTATATCCGCTTACTTTAGTCTTAGCCTTTTTATTTATAAGATAACAAAAAGTGTCCGGCATCTTAACTATTCAAAAGCTTCCTTCTCCTTGCTATGGTTACGAAAATCTTAGGGGTCAAGCTTCACGGCGTACGTCCGTCTAATCCATGTATGTCTAACGCCATTTGCTGCTCCAAGTAGGGGGGCAAAGCAGGTCCGGCTGTTAGTGGCTTAGGGGCATTATTTTTTTCATAATTGGGCTTAATAAACTTTAACAAACTTCCAGATCTGTTACGCGATTGCTGTTCAGCCGGGCCGGAACTCTTGAAGAAGGGGCCGACTTTCTTCTCGCTCCTCTACTTGACTTGTATTAGTAGGGCGAGTGGCTATCGCTCCTCAAACTCTTCAAAAGAAGCCATCCTTGCACCTTAGAAATCTAAGACTGTTGTTTCCTTTAGGAGCTGAAATGCCGACATCTACTATTCCATCAAAGAGCCTATTCGTCGTAAGCCCTTCTAGTTCATCTACATCAGCTAATATCGAATCGCCTGTTGTGCCCCGAGAATGGTCTGTTACGGGCTATCATTCGTATCTTAAGGCAGTTCAGTTGATCTCCATTCCGCCTCTCTTCGGGAAGGAGGTCAAGCAGGGCTTCTTCAACCTTGGGGAGTTCTTCTGAAGCTATGTCCGCTGACGAAGTTGGGGAGCTTGGCCAGTCTCTCTATCGCCCTGACCTTCGAAAGAGGATCCTCTTTTCTGGCACTAAGTTATCCTTCGCCCGATTCGACATCGGAAGAAGCCCCACTATACTATACTAGATTTAAGCAATTCGGGTGTGGATCCATCAATGGCTAGACGCACTTCACTTTCTATCGGACGTCCGGTCGGTGGCAGGAATTACTTAAAAGGCCTCACCTGACGAGCTAGCTTCGCCTGAGGCTCTTGTGGCTGCTGCGACTAAACTTGGTGCTCTTGCTTCGGTCTTTCGAAGAAAGATGGTGTCAGTGACCAGAGAAGGTCCCTCTTTCTTTAGAGAATGACCGTGGTCGTTTCGCTTCCTCTCTCTATCGGTCGAGTGACTTTCACTTCCTTTCCATTGCGACAGGATTGAATCAGCCGAACCGCTTGAAAGCCTCCTTTTCTTCGTTAAATCGCGAGTTGGAAAGCTTTTTGGGTAGATTTCCTATAGCCTAACTGGAAGCGCCCACTGGCTTAAGATCTTGTGGGCTTAGCACGCCCCTGTGACGATCGATCTTCAAGCATTGGGCAAATACAAATAAATGGATGGATCGTCCCCTTTACTTGAAAGGGAGGGCTTTCGTACCAAACCTGTGGCTGAATGGTTAAAGCATTCCTTGTTTTGACCGCAGCACCATATCTTGACCCTTTTCTCGAATTGGTCCATTTCGAGTTGGCCCATTCCCGGTTCTCAAAGGAGAAGAACTGAGAGAGTATGCTATGCGCAGACTGACTTGCTGCTTGCTTTCTTTGAGGAATTGTGGAGTGAAGGTTTCAGTCGATTGAGACTCACTATTAGTACTAAATACCACACGTTAATCAAAATCATACATGAGAGGCGAGAAATCGTCTGATTAAGAAAGAAGGGGTCCGTTCCGTCTCTCACTAATACAAGACGGGGATAAGCCGGACATGACCCCTGACTCGATTCCCGTCTTCTCTAGTGGGAATTATGATCCCGAATAACTCAGTCAGTGAGGATGTCCATGTTCACTTCTCTGTCAGCTTCTTAACCGCGTGGGGCCTTTCCCTCTCTTCCTCTTTTTTTAAGGTAACCGTCCAGTCTTGGAAGTGAGGGTGTTGCAATCATTCCAATCCCTCTACTCGTCTATTAGCAGTTTCCTGAAGCCATTCTGCTATCATTCTAGTTTTTAGTAAAGTGACTGCCGTTGTTGATGTTCGATCGTTTAACTCGCAGCCAAGGAATGTTCCTGATCTGCGAACAGAACCGAAGGAGGTTACCGCGACAACAAATCAACATGCATGATTTAGAGAAGGATGATGATCTATCGTGTACGCAGGGATCGCTATTGGATAGAGCCGCGTGAGATACATTCTTCAATCGCGAGCCAAGGGTTTACAGTATTATCGCCAGGTTGGGCGAGTGGCTGTCGTCCGGGCATTTCCCCTTTTTAGTGAGTTTACTAAATATAATATCAATTTATAACATCCCATCTTACCCATTGGAAGTTGGTATTGGGAGTTTCAAGGCTTAGCAGCAGCCTTTTATGATATGAAAGCATTTCTTTCGAGATAGCCAGTCCAGGTGCGGGGCAAGAGCTAACCGTAGCAGTCTAAGGCCTTCAATTGAAAGACTGAGGGCTGGTGGTGGGAAGGCGAGGAATAAGAAGAAATACCTCTATGGGCTCTATCCTGTGGCTCTATTTCAGTTGCTGTTGCAGGGACGGGTGTTGCGATGGAAGGGAAGGTTCGAGTAGGATTCCTATGACAAGTTCCTTCTGCTCGCTAAAACTGAGAAAGTCTCGTTCGTGAACTTACTCGCTTGAATCAAGTATTAACTCAATATGTTCGTACACTCACTCTAAACGGATAGAGTCTCGCTCATTCGCTCGCTCTCCTTGCCGCGAATCCACGGTTAAAATAGCGTAAGTTACCAAGTGACTTTCTACTCTACCCCTTCTGGCAGCTTGGGTTGACTCTGAGAAGGAGGATTTCGCTTCGGCAGTACCTCATCATCGTCTGACCCAGAGTCGCTTCCCCAATGTGGGTCCTTGGTTTTGAAAACAAACCGCTTAGGACCACTCTTAGGCTTCCATTCTTTCTTCTTTCCCTTTTTATTTTAGAGGGCTGGGGCGTGGATGTAGATGTCGCCTCTTCACTATCGACGAAAGATTTTTCGTCAACATAGTGTGATTCTTTAACTGAGAAGTCCCTTTGCCGCAATTCCCATCAGGATGGCTACCTGCACATGGGGGAATATCTGGTTGCCTGAAGCAGGCGCGGGTAAAAGCAGAGCTTTACTTTACTAATTTCCTCGTGTTCGGCTTACTTAACGGAGTAAGCTCACAGGATCTATTTACACTTCGGCCCATCTTCCCGTTCCGTTCTTCGGCTGACTGGACATCTGAAGTGTGATGCGATCGTAGCTCTCACTGTCGAAAGAAGTGAGTGAAGGCGAGAAAAATGAACTAAACTACATGGGAGAGGTGAGGTTTTTTTTCAGCTAGCTAGGGATTGGGGTAGGGTATAAAGGCATCCAATGCAATGAAGAAGACTTTGTGCAAAGGACTTCGATTCTTTCTTGTCTATCGGATTCTGTTGAGAAGAGGGGACAAGCATCCGACCCGATTTCATGCGGGCTGTCCTAACAAGCCAAATATCATATAAAAAGATAGGATGTTTCGAGAAAGTCTTCGTTTTTCGTTTCCTTTGAAAGTTCCTTAAGAGCAAAGAGGCGATTCGTGACCTGGAGGGCAGCTAGCAAGAGGTTATGCAAGAAGGAGCTTTTGGACAAATACGCCGTGGCATTGGGCATCACGTTAAAGACCCTTATAAACAAAGGACTTACATATATATATAAGACCCCGCTTGGTAATATCATAAAATAAGGAACACCGGAACTCACAACTCCGCATATTTCTTACGGGATCTGATGCGAGTTTGAACCCTATAGTAGTTTGGGCTAACGTT